ACTTTTGATATATGCGTTCGATTACTAATGCAAAGAAAGAGAGAGGATATTCTTAATAAAATCAAGATAAAGATCAACCAAGGATCTCGCCCCTCTTAGAGGGGGAATGGGGAATGAATAATCTTTATTTTTAATTGTCGAAGAAAGAAAAAGAACAAAATTGAAAATAGTCAATTTCATGGAATATTCGATTTTTTATTATACTGGGACTCGTCTTTATCACACTTCTTTTTTCTTTGTTTTTTTGTTTTTCAAGAAAATTAGATCATTAAAAAAAAAGGAGTTTCGAACTTAACTCTTTTCGATTTCGTTTCTATTCTTTGTTTGGGTTTATTTGTAAACCATTTGTAAATAGAAATAATGGACGTGGAAAGCGGTTAGATGGTTGTACAAGGAAGGCGGTAGATTATAGAACAGACAGAATGGCAAAGAATGATAAATAAAAATAAAGTAGTTAAAGTATAAACTAAAGGAATTCTTTTGATTGAATCCGGAATCAAAGTTTGTATTCGGTGTGTGGATAAAAGATCTACCTATGTTATACTATTCAATTCTCGACGCTGAATCGACTTGATAGCTCAGATATTGTTATTCATGATATTGATCCGATTCGATATCATCGAAATGGAATTCATCCCATTGAATTTACAAGTGAAAGGTTTATCATCTCTATGGGATTAAATCCCGAGTTATTGCGAAGTAAAAAAAAAAAACGAAACGATGAGATTATGGAAGTAAATATTCTCGCATTTATTGCTACTGCACTGTTCATTCTAGTTCCTACTGCTTTTTTACTTATAATATATGTAAAAACTGTCAGTCAAGGTGATTAATTTGAATGAAACTTGACTTCGGTGATTAATTTGAATGAAACTTGACTTCTTAGTTCTTATCTTAGTTCTTATCAATGATTTAAGAAACAAAATTCCAATTTCACGTCTTAAATGAAATGAAGGGACTAGAATCAACAGTAGCCTATGAGATTCGATAAGTATGGTCGAAAGATTCATATATGAATCTTTCGACCATACTATCTATTTTTATTATTGTACTGTAGAAAGATACAAACTGAATAGAGATCAATCTACAATATGTATATGCATCTTCATACATCTTAATATCAATTAAATATATGGAATGTACATAGTATCTCAATTCTATTTCTTTGCTTTATCTATTTTCTTTTTGTTGATTCCAATCAATCTGAAATAATCAAAAGGGAACTCTTACAATTTTCTAATTTCTAGATTTCTTATTATTATTATTTTCAATATGAATTCCGGTATCCATTAAACAAGAATAAAATCAATGAAGGAAAAACAATATTGGGCATATATTACTAAAATAAAATAAAGTTAATAAAAGAAAATGAAAATAAAGTAATCTTTTTTTTTTTTTAGCATTTCGAAGAAGTTAACATAGAACTCCTTGGATCATCTGTCAACCGCTCAATCAATTACTTCTTCGGATTTCAAAATTGAATTAAATTAATGAATAATGAATTCAATATTCAGATTAAGATTAAGTTAATTATTAATTAAATATATTAAATAATTAAATTTAATAATTAATAAATAATTAAAATAAATAATTAATTAAATAATTAATTAATTAAATAATTAAAAGGGCTTTGCAGAACGATCTAGAAAAAATCTATAAAAAAAGTTATCCAATTTTATTCCCCAACTCAATTAGTAGTATCTCTAGAGTCCACCTCTTCCCCATACTACGAGTGAAAGGGAAAATGTAAAAACTACCATTAAAGCAGCCCAAGCGAGACTTACTATATCCATGTGAATTATGTCCCCTATCTCTATGAATATGAAATGAATATGAAGGAATTATTCCATTATTGTTTACTAATAATAGTGGAATCACTGGTGCAGAGTCAAAAAGGGATTCTGACCCAAGACCCTTGCTGAAAGACTCCAATAAATATGAAAGACTCCTATAAATCCACGTATAACAGGGTATACCAAGTTCTTATATGATTTCTAGTAGAATGGGGAAACATTAAACCAAATACGCAGTCACACTTTTCTTTGCAAGTATCAAAGGTAATGTTACTAATATGTAGTAATAATAAGACCCATTCTCCTTTATGCATCCAATCTAATATTGATTGAATGCCCGTGCACTCAGAGACTCTCATGAGTCTGTATACTCTGTATACAAAGTATTTTCTGCCCCTTCCATAACTATTAATTCGATTTTCCGTTTGACTATCCAATCGAATTCAAGACCTGGTAAGTAGACACTCCATTAGTATTAGTAGTGGAAAGAAATCGGTAACTCTTGATTTGATATGATAGCCTTTCCACTACTAGAATCTTCCCTTGAATCCTAGATGCAAAGATTTACAGCACTTTAAAGAACGGAACCCGTAGCTATTTAGAACAATAAAACAATAAAGTATCAAGAGTCTTTTTCGTACGCCTTGTTTTGCTGGGAAAAATTCGGCGAGTTATACCAGCAAAGCAGAATAAGGGATTTCGAGTCT